TCTGCACCTATCCTTTTCCTTTGGGTTCTAGTTTGAAAACCACTTGTTTTTTCAAAAAAGGGATTTGGCTCAGGATTGCCCATTTTTCATTCCAGGGTTTCTCTGAATTTGGAAGTTACCACTTAGCAGGTTTCCATACCAAGGCTCAATACAATCAAGTCCGTAGCGTCTACCGATTTCGCCATATCCCCATTGTCCTTTTTTTCTTTGAAACCTGGATTCCTTGTGTAATTTTCTACATCTCTTAGTTTTTTTTTGAATCGTTGAATTCATTATTCGACGTAGTCTAGCAGCTCGTCTCTATTCAAGAGACCCCGCTTATTGCAATTCAGAATTGCATTGATTCTACCGTTGATATATTTGCAATTCAATCGGAATCAATATATCCAAAAGTTTTTCTCTCCCCCACCCCCTTCTTTCCTTTTTTAGGATATTCAAAATCATACTATAACGCTTGATATTCATTCTTTTTTTTCTAATCAGAATTAGAAATTTCATTTGTTATGATTCTATCTTTTCCTTAGTGAAATATTAATCCTTAAATTATTAACAAAATAAAATATTTCTAGAAATGTAAAAATGTATATAATGTTCGAATGAAAATGCCAAGAGATTCGCATTTTCTCTTTATTATTCATATAGATTATTCTTTTCTATGTATTAGATTATTCGTCGGAGCCATATCAATTTGAAAATATTTGAAATCAAATTCAATATAGAAATTGGAATAGATTCTATTAGAAAAATGGATTTGCGAGTTAGAGAAATAAAAAGAAAGTTTAATAAATTCTATAATCCTATGAAATTCTATAATCCTATTTAAGAATATCGTTTAGTTAAGCATATCAAGCTAACTTTATCTTTATGAAATTCTAGTATTTTTTTTTTTTCTAAGTAGAATTTCAAATTTCGAACTAGTTAATAACTAAGATTAATAATTAAGATCTGCCTTTTTACGGATTTCCTATATATATTTCTATTTGTTACACTATTTCTGTTATGTAAGCCCACTTAGCTCAGAGGTTAGAGCATCGCATTTGTAATGCGAGGGTCATCGGTTCAAATCCGATAGTCGGCTTTTTTCTCTATTGATGTTCCATGAACAAGAATCTCTTTTTTTTTTCTCCGAATTAAATGGAGAATCCAGAGTCCATTACGTCGTTCTACCTTACAATTTTGCTAGATACAAAACATTAAAATAAATAATATATATACAAAAAATCCAGATGTTGATGAAATTCTATTTTTTGTGATACTTTAGTAGCTTTTACTCTGTTTATCCTTTAGTTTAATTCAGTTTTAATTTCGATGTATTCTGTAATGTAAATACAATGAAATTTATTGTGTAAAATGTAATTTCAATAAAAAAAGGAGTCTTCATGTCCCGTTATCGAGGACCTCGTTTAAAAAAAATACGCCGTCTGGGAGCTTTACCAGGACTCACTAGAAAAACGCCTAAATCCGGAAGTAATCTGAAAAAGAAATTCCATTCTGGGAAAAAAGAGCAATATCGTATTCGTCTTCAAGAAAAACAGAAATTGCGTTTTCATTATGGTCTGACAGAACGACAATTACTTAGATATGTACATATCGCTGGAAAAGCCAAAAAGTCAACAGGTCAAGTTTTACTACAATTACTTGAAATGCGTTTGGATAATATTGTTTTTCGATTGGGTATGGCTTCAACCATTCCTGGGGCCCGGCAATTAGTTAATCATAGACATATTTTAGTTAATGGTCGTATAGTTGATATACCAAGTTTTCGTTGCAAACCCCGAGATATTATTACTACGAAGGAGAACCAAAGATCAAAACGTCTGGTTCAAAATTCTATTGCTTCATCCGATCCGGGCAAATTGCCAAAGCATTTGACGGTTGATACATTGCAATATAAAGGACTAGTAGAAAAAATCCTAGATAGAAAGTGGGTCGGTCTGAAAATAAATGAGTTGTTAGTTGTAGAATATTACTCTCGTCAGACTTGAGCTTAACGCAAAAGGAAAGGTTCATAGAATTTTTTTTCCCCTTCCCCTTTCCCCGAACTAAATCGACCTAAGGCTCTTAATTCGTATTTTCCCATTCACCTAGCAGAAATAGATTAACCTTAGGATCTTTTTTCTTTTTTGTTATATTTTACATACCAAAGTAATTTGCTTTAGAGAATTCTATTAAATAAAGGGATTATTGCTCAAATAAATTGTTATTTGATTTGATACATTGTGATCAGTAACGTTGATGAATTAAGAGAAACGGAAAGAGAGGGATTCGAACCCTCGGTAAACAAAAGTCTACATAGCAGTTCCAATGCTACGCCTTGAACCGCTCGGCCATCTCTCCTACATAATCTTATTATGGAAAATAAACTGAATGAATAGCGAGTTTTCGTATTCCTGCAGTACAGGTACAGCCACAACCGTTCGGGGCTTCCATGGCTCTAAGTGTAAGGATCCTTTATTTATTTTTTTTTTTTTACTAGGAATTCCGCTCCCTCAAAAGTTTTTCTTTGGGGAAAACCAAAATAAAAAGAGAATAGAAGAATTCTTATTATTCCATAAGAAAATAAAGGAACCAAGGAACCCCAGAATTCTATTTGCATAAGGTATGTTACGCCATACAATCTAAATAACAAAAGGGTATGGGATAATTAATGACTTTGAAAACGCGAAATATCTGATGACAAAAGTTGTTGTTGAGAAATAGGAAAGTGGAATGAAATCCAATCTTAGTCAAATATTTCATATCTCTTCTTGTCCAAACAGAAGGAAAAAGGGACAATTTGAGCTGAGTGGAAAATCCATACCTCTCTTATCCATTTAGAGCATATGGAACGATTTATAAGTTTTTATGTTATTTTGTGATAGAATGAAAAGAATTCTATATAGAATGGATTGGGAATTATGCCTAGATCCCGTATAAATGGAAATTTCATTGATAAGACCTCCTCGATTGTAGCCAATATTTTATTGCAAATAATTCCGACAACCTCAGGGGAAAAAAGGGCATTTACTTATTATAGAGATGGTGCGATTTGACTCTTTTTTTTTTTTTGTTTTTTTTTTTAACCCTACCTACATCTCAGTCTTACGAGAAAGAGAAGGGGTTCGCATAGAGAGAACAAAATTAGTAAAGGAAACCCACGCTTGGGGAAGGTGAGGTGAACTAACAATTCCTTCTGTCGTGTATCCTCGATTTATGTGGCCTTAGATGCTTCAATTGTAGATTTGAGTATTGAGCGAAAGGTTACACCTACAGGATAGGTTCTGTATTACAGGCTAATCCTACTCTACTAGGACCAATAGGCAGCATAGGGGAGAAAAGCACTACACCTCGAAATAGGAATCAACAAGAGAAAAACTTTGTTAGAAATTAAGCCTTTCCTGATCGGTATCAGGATTGGGAAGAATGGTTGGGATAGCAAACAACCATCAGGTTTGTACGTTGGATACCCTTATAACCATCAAAGGTCGTTGAAGTGGCTAATTCCTCTAAATAGGAGGCGTTGAGAACAAAGAAATTCCTGGAGCTATCGTTTTCCTCTAGCATTAATAGAATTCATTGGTGTTAAGAAAAACCTCTTGGGGGAAGGTTGGCTAGAGATTTCTTGAAAAAATACCAGCCCCTTTCGGTCCATAATGAGATGGGACTAATTCTATTTTCATTCTATAGATTTTTTGCTTAGTACTATGTACAGAAGGGAGGAGCCGTATGAGATGAAAACCTCATGTACGGTTTTGGAACGGAGATTTTTTGAATAGAATGAACGACCGTAACGGATGTTGGCTCAATCCGAAGGAAATTATGCGGAAGCTTTGCAGAATTATTATGAAGCTACGCGACTAGAAATTGATCCCTATGATCGAAGTTATATACTATATAACATCGGACTTATACACACAAGCAATGGGGAGCATACAAAGGCTTTGGAATATTATTTCCGGGCGCTAGAACGAAACCCCTTCTTACCGCAAGCTTTTAATAATATGGCCGTGATCTGTCATTACGTGCGACTATCTCCACTATAGAAAGAAAGAAGAAAAAAAGATGAAATTTTCTAGTATTTACTAGAAAAAGGGCTTTCTACATAGGGATCATCAAAACAATGATTTTGCCCTATCAGCTGTAGGAAGGAAGAACACTTCACGAGAATCAAAATAAGAAGAAAGTCGAGCCTATACTACTACTCTATGGATAAAGTCTCAAATTGATAGAGAAAGCACCGTAAAGATCAATTAGTGAGCGACTGGGTCGATACAACTAAAAAAAACTGCTTAATTATACCATGATATGGGGCAAAATTTAGGAATCTGCTTATGTAATAGAGCTGATCCACTAAAGGATTAAGCAGCGGTGTAGTATCAGATCCCAAAGATAGTAAGTTCTTTTTTCTTTCTTATGGGAAAAAGTCTTTTTCAAGGATTCTATAGAAATTTCATATATGAAAGACACGAAACCGAGATAGTTACCTTTCAGAAAATTCGAACGAAGGATATAGGTCTATCTATGCTTCATTCTTCTGAAGGTGGGAGAAAAGATCAGACTGATTATTGATCAAAATTAGGGTTTGAAACTTAGGTAATTAACTTCTTCTGCTTAACCCAAGAAAAAATTGGATCGATTTTTGAGAAATCGAATTCAGTTAAGATAGGGGAAATTAAGATAGCAATTTATGAGCCGTATGAGGTAGGAAACTCTCAAGTACGGTTCTAGGGGAAGGAACTGCCTATTCCGACCGAGGAGAACAGGCCATTCTACAGGGCGATTCGGAAATTGCGGAAGCTTGGTTTGATCAAGCTGCTGAGTATTGGAAACAAGCTATAGCGCTTACTCCGGGAAATTATATTGAAGCACAGAACTGGTTGAAGATTACGAAGCGCTTTGAATTTGAATAAGACCGCTCTTAATTTTCATAAAATGGGCGGTTTGGTTGTTGATCCATTAATCAAATAATTTTGGTAGGAAGATCGAATCAAGAATTTCATTATATCCCTTTCTTCTACCTTCGATTTTATATCATTTCGATTTTATATCATATTTCATAAGGATAAACAATAGGGATAGGCTCTAGAACAAAGGTAATAAAGTAAATAAAAGTAAAAGGGGGCAATCTAAATATTCCTACCTAAAGGACGATTTTTTTAATAATTCTAATGAGTTTCTTGGAATTTGGAATCGAATAAAAATATTTATATTATGCTTACTCAAGGAAAGTAGATGTAGGGCTTATACCCTAAAAAAAAAAAATACACTAGCTTCTTAAATGAAAACGTAAAAAAAAAATATTTTTTATTACGTCGGAAAATAATTTCCCAGGATAACCAATGTCCGTTAGGCACCTAATCCTTATGTCATAATAGATCCGAACACTTGCCTCGGATTGACTTCAATATATAATTGCTCCAGTGAATAACTAAAAAAAAAAAAATAGAAGGGCGGTAGATAGTAAAGAAAAGGACTAATCATAATATCTATCCTTCAAAGATTCACTAAAAAGACAGTTGGCGGGTCTCTTTGTATGTCTTGTCCGGAAAGAGGAGGACTTAATGATTATTCGTTCGCCGGAACCAGAAGTTAAAATTGTTGTGGATAGGGATCCTGTAAAAACATCTTTTGAGGAATGGGCCAGACCCGGGCATTTCTCAAGAACAATAGCTAAGGGCCCCGATACTACTACTTGGATCTGGAACCTACATGCTGATGCTCACGATTTCGATAGTCATACCGGTGATTTGGAGGAGATCTCTCGAAAAATCTTTAGTGCTCATTTCGGTCAACTCTCCATTATCTTTCTTTGGTTGAGTGGCATGTACTTCCACGGTGCCCGTTTTTCCAATTATGAAGCATGGCTAAGCGATCCTACTCACATTGGACCCAGTGCTCAGGTAGTTTGGCCAATAGTAGGGCAAGAAATTTTGAATGGTGATGTAGGTGGGGGTTTCCGGGGAATCCAAATAACCTCCGGTTTTTTTCAGATTTGGCGAGCATCTGGAATAACTAGTGAGTTACAACTCTATTGTACTGCAATCGGTGCATTGATTTTTGCATCGTTAATGCTTTTTGCTGGTTGGTTCCATTATCACAAAGCCGCCCCCAAATTGGCCTGGTTTCAAGATGTAGAATCCATGTTGAATCACCACTTAGCGGGGTTATTAGGACTTGGGTCTCTTTCTTGGGCAGGACACCAAATCCATGTATCTTTACCGATTAACCAATTTCTTGACGCTGGGGTTGATCCTAAAGAGATACCACTTCCTCATGAATTTATCTTGAATCGTGACCTTTTGGCTCAACTTTATCCTAGTTTTGCCGAAGGAGCAACCCCCTTTTTCACCTTGAATTGGTCCAAATACGCAGAATTTCTTACTTTTCGCGGAGGACTAGATCCAATAACCGGTGGCCTATGGTTAAGCGATATTGCGCACCATCATTTAGCTATTGCTATTCTTTTCCTGATCGCTGGTCATATGTATAGGACCAACTGGGGTATTGGTCATGGACTTAAAGATATTTTAGAGGCTCATAAAGGCCCATTTACAGGACAAGGCCATAAAGGTCTCTATGAAATCCTAACAACGTCATGGCATGCTCAATTATCTCTTAACCTAGCTATGCTAGGCTCTACAACTATTGTTGTAGCTCATCATATGTACTCTATGCCCCCCTATCCATACCTAGCTACTGACTATGGTACACAACTTTCCTTGTTCACACACCACATGTGGATTGGCGGATTTCTAATAGTTGGTGCTGCTGCACATGCAGCCATTTTTATGGTAAGAGACTATGATCCAACTACTCGATACAACGATCTATTAGATCGCGTCCTTAGACACCGCGATGCAATCATATCCCACCTTAACTGGGTATGTATATTTCTAGGTTTTCACAGTTTTGGCTTGTACATTCATAATGATACCATGAGTGCTTTAGGCCGTCCCCAAGATATGTTTTCGGATACCGCCATACAATTACAACCCATCTTTGCTCAATGGGTACAAAATATCCATGCTGACGCGCCTGGCGTAACAGCTCCTGGTGCAACAACAAGTACCAGCTTAACGTGGGGAGGTGGCGAGTTAGTAGCTGTAGGCGGCAAAGTAGCTTTGTTACCTATTCCATTAGGAACCGCAGATTTTTTAGTCCATCACATTCACGCATTTACCATCCATGTGACTGTATTAATACTTTTGAAAGGTGTTTTATTTGCTCGTAGTTCCCGTTTGATACCTGATAAAGCAAATCTTGGTTTTCGATTCCCTTGCGACGGGCCTGGACGAGGGGGAACATGTCAAGTCTCCGCCTGGGATCATGTTTTCTTAGGTCTATTCTGGATGTACAATGCAATTTCGGTAGTCATTTTCCATTTCAGTTGGAAAATGCAGTCGGATGTTTGGGGTACTGTAAGTGATCAAGGGATAGTAACTCATATCACAGGGGGAAACTTTGCACAGAGTTCCATTACGATTAATGGTTGGCTCCGAGATTTCTTGTGGGCACAGGCAT